GCAATGCAATTTCACAATCAGTATCGAAATGAAGTGTTAGATAATTTCTTTCTTCTTTTCTTGTTGCTTGTCGATGTAGAATTTTGTACCATTTAATAAAAAATTCCTCGAATTCCTGTAGTAGTAGTATAAGGGTTTTCTTCATTATTGACTTCGGACTAGAAACTGAAGATCAGGTAAAATGTGAATCCGACGGGTTGATTTCCAATAATTTATGAAGGAGATTTTCATATTCTCACGATTCAATTAGATGTTACATCTAAAGATATCCTTTTTGTGGTTGTATAAGATGTTTTTTGTTGGAATCCTTTTTTTTTTTTAGGAATTGGTTAGCCGCCCAGTACCAATAGTAGTTCAATAAAAGAAAGAGAACAACGAATAAATAAAAAAATAATCAATATTCGTGATGCACGCATTATTGTATTAGATATTAGACCCAAACAAAGGAAAAAGGGGGTCCTTCTTGACCTAATTACAAGGATGGGGCTTTCTAATATGGAAAGACAAAATGTAAAATCTAGTTTCGATTGATCTTATCATGCGATACTTTTTTCTTTTCAATCGCAAGATTATGTGAATGAACTACTACTGAGTTCACTTTAAAGTAAAAAAATAAAGTGCATTACAAGGGCACTTGTAGTTCGAAAAAAAAAAAAATGTATTCGATATTTCGATACAATAAAAAACGATCAAAATGATTTTCCAATTTTATTCCATAGTGATTAGTGATTCAAAGAAAGTTTAATTTTGTGAATAAAGTTATAAAAAAAAGTTCTTATTATTACTTTATTATTTAGAATTTTAAATATTCTATATATACATGTATTAGTTATATACATATATTAGTTTAGTCAACTCCAGAGTTGACCGATGAATCTGTTGATTCAAAAAGTGCTACATGGGTAAATGTCACAAATGATGAATTGATTTCTTACTTATGTTACTCTATTTTTGTTAGTATCGTCTATAATAATAGATGAATCAAACATTTTCAATTGAATTTATCCTTTCAATTGGTTGGTATTTTTGCTTATCCTCGTATCTTTCAAAAATTGAAACTTAGGGAAGTGCTTTATAAACATATGTATAAAAAGAACATATTTCATTTAGCCTTTTCATGCCTACTATAACTAGTTATTTTGGTTTTCTACTAGCAGCTTTGACTATAACCTCAGCTCTATTTATCGGTCTGAGCAAGATACGACTTATTTGAAATTAATTAAATGAACAATTCATAAAAAAAATCTTTCTATGGAAGTTCATATATTCTACAGTTACTTACCGTATCAATTTCCAATTCTTGGTCATTGAGATTTATAGTCAATACAGATTAATATTTAAGGATAAATATTACCTCCCCTTTCCCCTTTCAAACAAATTGAAATGATTGAAGTTTTTCTATTTGGAATCGTCTTAGGTCTAATTCCTATTACTTTGGCCGGATTATTCGTAACTGCATATTTACAATACAGACGTGGTGATCAGTTGGACCTTTGATTAATTAACATCTCTTTTTTGATTGACCTCCTACTTCCTTTAATCCGCGGGAGGTCAAATTTAGATTGCTGTTCAATTATTTCAGTGTAATTTTCGACCTAGCGCGATTAACAAGACCACAGAATCACGCTCTGTAGGATTTGAACCTACGACATCGGGTTTTGGAGACCCACGTTCTACCGAACTGAACTAAGAGCGCCTTATTATCATTATCACAATAAAGATTTTGTGACCCCAATTCGCATATATATCATAAAATTAAAGATTTATTATGTATGTCCAATTTATCTCAATTGATCCCTCGTTACTGCTCATAAGATAAGTAATAGGTAGGGATGACAGGATTTGAACCCGTGACATTTTGTACCCAAAACAAACGCGCTACCAAGCTGCGCTACATCCCTTTCAACTGGTCTACAGTGTCATTGTAAAGAATCCCTGTCTTGTTTTCCACATCTTTATTTCCTCCATTGATATACAAAAATTCTCTTTTCATTTCTTCTTTTTGGTCTCATATATCATATAACAAACATATAATATATTAAAAGACTTATATTATATAAAGTATGAAATAAAATTATTATATAAAGTATGAAATAAAATAAATATGAAACCTACCATAAAAAATTAATATTTTTTAGGAATTTCAGGCAGAAATGGACGTATTTTTTTTTTTAGAAATATCTATTTTGTACATTTCAATTTTAATTAGGGACTCCGCGTACAAATACAGGCGGTCAGTCATTAACTACATATACACATCTGGTCATATATGTATTACCATTATGTATTACAAATTACAATAACGAATAAAGAAAGAGGAGTTTTTTAAATGCGAGATCTAAAAACATATCTCTCCGTGGCACCGGTAGTAAGTGCTTTATGGTTCGGGTCTTTGGCAGGTTTATTGATAGAGATCAATCGTTTTTTTCCGGATGCGTTGATATTCCCCTTTTTTTCATTTTAGTTATTGATATGAGAAGGGGGAAGAAGATTAGAGATACAATCAAATCTCTGTAACTAATCCCTATCCTTCCCTTCTTTGTTTTTTTTTTTAGAATAAGTTATTCTAAAAAAAAAAACAAAGAAAAAGCGGTTTCGCCCTCAGTGAAACTATGAACTCGGGCCCAGGCTCAAATTAATATTAATAATAGAGTGGAAATTAAAATGTGATGGTTGGGGCAACAATATCATACAAGATACTTAACTGAAAATACTGTCCGGCAATTCTTAATTATAAATATAGTTAGAAATCATTATATTACTTATTATTACTATATTAATTTTATTACTATATTGATTGCAACGAAATCTTTCTTTTATAATTTGATTTCGAGTTACCTGCTTCTATTTTTTTTTTTTATTCTTCCTTGCTTCGGATCGGAAAATTAAAGAATTGAGTGAATCAAAAACCAAAGGAGGTTCATGGCCAAGGGTAAAGATGTCCGAGTAACAGTTATTTTGGAATGTACCAGTTGTCTTCGAAATCGTGTTAATAAGGAATCAACGGGCATTTCCAGATATATTACTCAAAAGAATCGACACAATACGCCTGGTCGATTGGAATTGAGAAAATTCTGTCCCTGTTGTTACAAACATACGATTCATGGGGAGATAAAGAAATAGATCGAACCGACCGCTCGTGTGTCAGTCTTCCAAGGAAGATGAAAAATTACATATTATATATAACAATATATAACATATATTTATTTTAATATAAACAAACCCAATCCTATTTCTTAATTCTACATCATGTTTGATCCGATCGAAATAGAATTGGGATTTTCAGGATAAGGAATAAACAAACCATGGATAAATCCAAGCGAATCCTTCTTAAATCCAAGCGATCTTTTCGTAGGCGTTTGCCTCCGATCCAATCGGGGGATCGAATTGATTATAGAAACATGAGTTTAATTAGTCGATTTATTAGCGAACAAGGAAAAATATTATCTAGACGGGTAAATAGGTTGACCTTAAAACAACAACGATTAATTACTATTGCTATAAAACAAGCTCGTATTTTATCTCCGTTACCTTTTCTTAATAATGAGAAACAATTTGAAAGAAGCGAGTCAACCGCTAGAACTGCTGGTCTTAGAACCAGAAAAAAATAGGCTGACTCTTCAATTGAATCAAAATAAAACTCTAATCCAAACTCAAATGCAGATTGACGTTTTTTTTTGTTCGAAAAATCAGAAAATCGAGAGTCGTGTCGTAAGAAAAAAAAAAATTGGAGAAGAAGAATAAATATTTTTTATTGAATGTGTTTCTTCATTTTGATGACTTTATCATATTTTATCATACTAATTTCTACTCTACCTTCCCAGAGTTTATTCTCCAGGGAACTCCATTTAAACTATTCCAACGGATTCCTTCCAATCTCTTTATTTTATGATCTCATTGGAAATCATATAAAGACAACTCTTATTTAATATAGCTATTTGTGCAAGTATTTTACGATTAAGAAGCAACTGTCTCTTGTACAGATTGTGTATTAATTTGCTATAACTAAAGTATACTTTATTCTCGCGAATTACTGCATTTATCCGAGTGATCCACAAACGACGAAAATCTCTCTTTTGTCTACCTCTATCCCGATGAGCCGAAACCAAGGCTCTTATTTTCTGTTGAGTAATAGTACGAGTAAGTCTTGAATGAGCCCCTCGAAAGGTTGATGCAAATAAACGAATTTTTGTTCTACGTCTTCGAGCTATATATCCTCGTTTAATTCTGGTCATTGAATAAATGAAACTTTGATGAATAACTAATCGATTTCCTTTCTTTCAGTTATTCTCTTCCCGTGTCCTAGTCTATTAATAACAAAACGGATTCTTCCAATGTATAAAATAAAAATTCCAATGGCTTTTGCTATTATAACCTTCCCGACCACGATTTTTTCTTTTTTTTTTTCTAGGCATTTCACCTATAAAAAAAATTGTATTGATACTAGGTATTAAAAACACATAGTAAATAAAAAAGTAATAAATATAAATGGATATAGTGGATTCCATCGTTTCTATGGTTACTTCTTAAACGGTGAGGTCTTCTCTATACACCGGAGCCCTTCTTTCTTTCATTTAATCAATGTTATTGTTAACTTGTACAGTTCACACTCTTTGGCTCTACCCATAATTATCCAGTACTAGGTCTTTCACAACGAGATCGACTTATACAGTAACGGTATTTAATTATGAAGATTGGCTGGGTAGCTGACCCTGTTAGTCCGTTCTTGCAAGAGTAAGGCATAATTTTTCTGCTTTTTTAAATAGGATTTCCCCTGCTTAATGGATACCATTTGCTATCAATGGAGAATTCTTTCTCATCTTAAATTTTAAATTTTTAAATTGAGGTGATTGGATTTGCACCAACGGAAACCATACATTTGATACCATAATAGAAGGATAGATCTTTTTATTTTTAGATATTGAATGGAGTTCTTCCATTCTATCCTATTCACTGGTACTGATCGTTGATACTGGATCAATTGTTTTCTTTCTTTTGTC